TTCTGTAGAGTGTCCAATATCTGTTTTACATCTTCTATTCGAAAAAATTCAATTCTCATAAGATCTTCTTGACTGTTACTCAAAAGGTCCGATAATGTATGTATATTGGACCCTTTGAGACAGTTATAGGTCCTGGAAGGCAATTCTGATTGGTCAATAAAAATACATTTCAATGGAATTCCTTTTTTGTTTTTCTTTAGATTAGTTAATCTATTTTGAAAGGTAAAAAGGGGTAGAGGAAACCTGTTTTTATTCTCTTCGAAATTAATGTCCTCTTCCTCCGCATGTAGAAAAGGAATAAATAAATCAATCAAATTACGAGAAGCTTCATAAAGTGCTTCCTTAGGAGTTAAACTTCCATTCGTCCATATTTCTAGAAAAAGTATCTCTTGTTTTTCATTCCCATTCCCATAAGAATGAATACTATGATTCGCATTTCGAACAGGCATGGATACAGCATCTATAGGATAACTTCCATCTTGAGAGTTATTTGCGGATTTCATACGATATCCGCGATCTCTCTTGATTTGTAATTCAATACACAAATCAATTGGTTCCGTCAGGTTAGCTATATGTTGTGTCGTGTCAACTATTTCCACGTAAGGTGGTGAGATGATATCTTGAGCGGTTACGTATCTAGGCCCCCTGACGCAGATGGATGCGTCTATAACTCCATACAGATTACTTCTCAATATAATTTCTTTCAAATTTAGTAAAATTTCATGTACTGATTCTTCAATACCTACTATCGTAGAATATTCATGTGCTGCTTTCTCAGATTTTGCACGTGTGATACATGTTCCTTCTATTTCTCCAAGTAAAGCCCTTCGCATGGCAATACCTATGGTATCGGCTTGACCTTTCATAAGCGGGGACAGAATGAAACGACCATAATAAAGACGCTTACTGTCTACTCTTGATTCAACACATTTCCACCGTAGTGTTCGAGTGGATCCTACTACTTCCTCTCGAACCATACTATAATAAGTATTATTATAATATTTGATCAGATCATTGAATCGTTTATTTCTCTTGAAATCTGTTTAATTCTTATTTCTACACACGTCTTTTTTTAGGAGGTCGACACCCATTATGTGGCATAGGTGTTACATCACGTACTAAACTTAATAGTATACCACTTCTACGAATGGCTCGTAATGCTGCATCTCTTCCGAGACCAGGGCCTTTTATCATAACTTCTGCCCGTTGCATACCCTGATCGACTACTGTACGAATAGCGTTTACCGCTGCGGCTTGAGCAGCATACGGTGTACCTCTTCTTGTGCCTTTGAATCCAGAAGTACCCGCGGAGGCCCAAGAAACCACCCGACCTCGTACATCTGTAACAGTTACAATGGTATTGTTGAAACTCGCTTGAACATGAATAACTCCTTTTGGTATTCTACGTCCATTCTTACGTGAACCAATACGTCCATTCCTACGTGAACCAATTCTTGGTATAGCTTTTGTCATATTTTATCATCTCATAAATATGAGTCAGAAATATACAGAAAGAAAAGATACGGAGATATCCATTTCATGTTAAAACAGATCTTTTATTCTTACATGGGTCCTCCCCTTTAGAAAAGAAAGTTCTTTTTTAGAAAGATTATCCTTGTCTCTGTTTATGTCTCGGATTGGAACAAATCACTATAATTCGTCCGCGCCTACGGATCAGTCGACATTTTTCACAAATTTTACGAACAGAAGTCCTTATTTTCATATTTCTTATTCCTTACCTTAATTCTGAATCTACTCTTTTGAGGAAAATAAGTTTCTTGAATATTTTTTTTTAACTTCGAATTGTGTCCCCATGAAAGGAATGTTTAAAAAATCACCTAATCGTTCGAATCTTTGTTGCGAAGTCTATAAATTATACGTCCTCTGGTTGAATCATAACGACTTACTTCAATTTTTACCCTATCTCCTGGTAGTATCCGTATAAAACTGCGCCGGATCCTCCCTGAAGCATAACCTAGAATTAGATCTTCATTATCTAAACGGACCCGGAACATACCGTTGGGAAGTGATTCAGTAATTAAACCTTCATGAATCAATTTTTGTTCTTTCATTCCAGGTAACCCCCTTGAAGTATCAACTAATGAAGGAAGAGGTATATAACTCACTTTTCCTCTCTATTTCACAAATGGGAAGTTAGAGATAAAATTAGGATACCAGAGGAGGAGGATCACCATATATAACACAAAATTTCTCCTCCAATTCTTTCTAGTCGAGCTTCTCGATCTGTCATTATACCTCGAGAAGTAGAAAGAATTACAATTCCCATTCCACCTAAAATCTTAGGAATTCGTTGATAGTTGGAATAAATTCGTAAACCGGGTCGGCTGATGCACTTTAAAACGGTTCTATATATTCCTTTCCTAGTCTTTCTATGTCGCAGGGTTGAAACCAAGAAATATTTGTTATTTTCCTGATGTTTCCGAACATTTTCAATAAAACCTTCTCGTAGAAGTATTTTAACAATGTTTTCGGTGATATTAGTAGATGCTATTCGAACCGTTCCTTTTTTATTCATGTCAGCATTTCTTATAGAAGTTATTATATCGGCAATAGTGTCCCTACCCATAACGGACTATAATTTTTTGTGCCTCCTAATTTTGATATAATCAACATGTTTCCTTTTTTCTTTTTTCTTTGTTTTTTTTTTTTTGAATTATGAAATTTTAAAAAGTATATGCGTGAGACACAATCTATTAATTTGATCTATTTCAGATAGCCTACTATATCATAGTGTCATCTACTAGTATTTATAATACCTCGGGAGCTAATGAAACTATTTTAGTAAAATTCAACTGTCTCAATTCCCGAGCGATCGCACCAAAAACTCGAGTTCCTTTTGGATTTCCTTCTTGATCAATGACGACCGCTGCATTGTCATCATATCGTATTATCATACCGTTGTCACGTTTGAGTTCTTTACATGTACGTACAATTACAGCTCTAATGACTTCTGATCTTTCTAGAGGCATATTTGGCACTGCTTCTTTGATTACAGCAACAATAACGTCACCAATATGAGCATATCGGTGATTACCAGCTCCTATGATTCGAATACACATCAATTCTCGAGCTCCGCTGTTATCCGCTACATTCAAAAGGGTCTGAGGTTGAATCATATATTTTTTATTTGAATCTGTTATTTCAATGCAAAGGATGAAGGAAAAAAAGAAATATTGTCCGTCCAGAAAAAAATAAACCTGCGGTTGTTTTTTCATCCTCAATATCCCTTTTGTTTAGTTCTACATCCCTATCGTGAAATAACAAATTGAGTTCGTATAGGCATTTTGCACGCAGCTATTGAAATAGCTGCTCTGGCTACAGTTTCTGATACTCCGCCCATTTCATAAAGTATTCGACCCGGTTTAACAACAGATACCCAATATTCGGGGGATCCCTTTCCCGAACCCATACGTGTTTCGGTAGGTCTTACTGTAACAGGTTTGTCGGGAAATATACGTACCCATATTTTTCCACCACGACGCGCATATCGTGTCATTGCTCTCCGCCCCGCTTCTATCTGTCTAGCTGTGATCCAAGCGGGTTCAAGTGCCTGAAGAGCGTATCCGCCGAAACAAATATGATTGCCTCGACAAGATATTCCCTTCATTCTTCCTCTATGTTGTTTACGAAATCTGGTTCTTTTTGGGTTATAGTTGATGGTTCTTTCTTAATTCCATCTCTATTGCAGAACCGGACATGAGAGTTTCTTCTCATCCAGCTCCTCGCGAATGAAACGATTCAATAATATTACAGATACACATGTATTATTATAATAATAATAAATAATAATATAATATAAGTAATTATGAGTTAATAATATAAGTATATATAAGTAATGAATGGCATTTATTGATATTTAATTGTTACATATTTATTTAATTTGTTACAAAGGAAGATGTATATACAAAATATACAGCTGGACGTGTATATTATTAGATATAGAAAATATAAAAAATGCTTCTTTTTTTAGAATATAACGTATAATATAATGAATCCTTATTTTTACCTCTATCGAATCGCGCCAAAAATTGTAATCCAATAAATAAAGGTTTCGCGGGCGAATATTGACTCTTTCATTCGTAGGGTCAATTCATGACACCTCTCAGAATAAATCCATTTTTTCTTGGTTCGTTCCGCCATCCCACCCAATGAATTATTAGGATTCGTTTTCAATAGAATCCTATGCAGTCACAGGTTTCGTCGTTCCCATAGCTTCTCCATTAATGGTTAGGCCTGAACTCTGCAATGGAGCTTCCGGCAAAATTCGTTCCCGAGTCAATCTCCTCAGTTTTTATTAACCCGAGGCTCTTTATTCTTTATTATTTTTTTTTTTCTTTTTTTTATATTTTATTTATTTATATTTCATTTATATATTTATATCAGTATTGATTATATCAGTATTAATGCTTTATCACACTGCCTTTTATGAGGTTATTCATAGACCATACATATTGGAATCATATATCATTGATATTTTTGTTCTCTCTTTCTATCATCCTTCCATTTATCCACATCCCTTTATTTTTGCTTCACAACCCATAATCAGATTTCTTTTTTATGGAAAAAATTTCAGTTGCTACAACTATATGATCGATCCACCCATATAGTGACTGTTTCTTGGGATCTTGACGATACGAAGCAATAAGTTGGTTATTAATTTATATGGTTACTAAGTTCATAGTAGGGGTTAGTCTATTTTTTTTTTTTTTGAATCTCAACCCTAAACTCTAAAGAAAAAACTAACGAGTCACACACTAAGCATAGCAATTATACTAAATGGTCAATCGAATTTTTATTCAACCTTATAGAATTAGAATTGTTCATTTTTGATTTAACAGAAAAAGAATGAAACAGTTTGTAATTTTTTGTTCTATCACTGGACAGAATGGCAAGACAAATGAAGGTCTATTATTTCTCGTTTACAAATATCCAAACTCGTTTACAAATATCCAAATTTTGATGCCTAATACTCCATAAAT